ACCTTTAATTGAGTAACATCTCTTTTTTTTAATTGACCTCCTCCTTAATCTCCAGGAGGTCAAATTCAGGTTGCAGTTCAAGTTAGTGAAGTTATTTTATTGTGATTCAACATTAAAAGAACAGAATCACGCTCTGTAGGATTTGAACCTACGACATCGGGTTTTGGAGACCCACGTTCTACCGAACTGAACTAAGAGCGCTTTATTATGATGGGAGATACGGATGTCAAGAAAAGGATTCTTTTTGTACCCCCAATACATCTTGTATGTATAGTATCATAAAATGGTAGATTGTGTCCAATTTGAATCGATCTCAATTGACCCCTCGTTACTGTCCATAGGAGAAGTGATAAGTAGGGATGACAGGATTTGAACCCGTGACATTTTGTACCCAAAACAAACGCGCTACCAAGCTGCGCTACATCCCTTTCATTTGTTGTACAGTGCCATTGTAGGGAATCCATGTTTTGTTTTCCACATCCTAATTTCCTCTATCTAAATAGAATTTCTTTTGCCATTTCTTCTTTTTGGTTTCATTCTCATAAAGAATTATATACATACCTAACGTATAAACGTATAAAGGAATGAATATTTATCAGTAGTGCTCAGGAAGGAGGGTTCATCTTTTTCTGTTTTAGGGACAGGTAGATTTCATCTACCGGATCGTTGTATATATCCATTTTGGTTAGAGATTCCCCGTACAAATGATCTTTAACTACATATGCATCTGATCATATATGTATTACAATATACAATAAAGTCAATAAAGTTAAAGAAAAAGAAGGAGGATTTTCAATGCGAGATATAAAAACATATCTCTCCACGGCACCTGTGCTAACTACTCTATGGTTCGGGTCTTTGGCGGGTCTATTGATAGAGATCAATCGTTTATTCCCAGATGCGTTGACATTCCCCTTTTTTTCATTCTAGTTATTGACATGGGAAGGGATCAAGAAGATTAGAGATACAATAAATTCTCTGCGACTAACCCCCCCCTTTTTTTCAGTTCTTTAGGATAGGAAAGAAAGAGTAAAGAATAAAAGTGGATTGAATCTCATCGAAACTCGGGTTCGGGTTAATATAGGGAGAACAGAAATGGAAATGTGGGTCGAGGGCAGGCTGTTCAAGATCATACAAGATACTAAATGAAATACTGGGATTGGGAATAATTGATAGTTAGAAATATTTGTATTACTTAATAATTTGATTACTCTATTGATTGCAACGAAATCTTTCATAATTGAATTGGATTTCGAGTTAGCAACTTCTCGTCTATTTATTTTTCATTCCTTTCTTCTTCGCTTCGGTTCGAATCGAAAATAGAAGAATTGAGTGAATTCAAAATCCAAAGGAGGTTCATGGCTAAGGGTAAAGATGTCAGAGTAGTAGTTATTTTGGAATGTACCAGTTGTGTCCGAAATGGTTTGAATAAAGAATCGCGGGGCATTTCCAGATATATTACTCAAAAGAATCGACACAATACACCTAGTCAATTGGACTTGAAAAAATTCTGCCCTTATTGTTACAAACATACGATTCATGGGGAGATAAAGAAATAAATCGAATGGAACGCGTGTGCCACTCTTCCAAGGAAGAGGAAGAAATTACATATACATATATAATATATACAAATCCAGTCCTATTTTGGTCGGATCCGAAATGAATGAAGAAATAGGATTTTAGAAATAAGAAATAAACCATGGATAAATCCAAGCGGCCCTTTCATAAATCCAAGCGATCTTTTCATAGGCGTTTGCCCCCAATTGGATCGGGGGATCGAATTGATTATAGAAACATGAGTTTAATTAATCAATTTATTAGTGAACAAGGAAAAATATTATCTAGACGAGTGAATAGATTAACCTTGAAACAACAACGATTAATTACTATTGCTATAAAACAAGCTCGTATTTTATCTTCGTTACCTTTTCTTAATAATGAGAAACAGTTTGAGAGAACCGGGTCGATCCCTAGAACTACTAGTCCTAGAACCAGAAATAAATAAGCCTATTCCTCAATCGAATCAAAACTCTAATTCGAACTCAGATTGAAGTTTTGTTCGAAAAAGCCGAGAGATTGTCGCGCCGTAATGTAATAATAAAAAAAGAATGGGGGAAGAATAAATCTTTTTTTTTTTTTATTGAAACGTGTTCGTTCATTCCTACTACTTATCTTATCATACGAATTTCTACTATACCCTCCCGGAGTTCATTCTCCGGGGAACTCCGTTTAAAGTATTCCAGTGAATTCCTTCCAATCTCCTTATTTGATGATCGCATTGGAAATCGTGTCAAGACAATTCCTATTTGATATGGCTATTTGTGCAGGTATTTTACGATTAAGAAGCAACTGCCTCTTGTACAGATCAAGTATTAATCGACTATAACTATGGGATCCCCTATTCTCACGAGTTACTGCATTTATCCGAGTGATCCACAAACGACGAAAACTTCTCTTTCGCCTGCCTCTATCCCGATGAGTGGAAACCAAAGCTCTCATTTTCTGTTGAGTAGTAGTTCGAGTAAGTCTTGAATGAGCCCCTCGAAAGGTTGCTGCAAATAAACGAATTTTTGTTCTACGTCTCCGAGCTATATATCTTCGTCTAACTCTGGTCATTGAATCAAAAGAAACTTGGATGAATAACTAATTGATTTCTTTTCTTTCAGTCATTCTTTTCCCCTCTCCTGGTTTATTAATAACAAAACGGATTCTTCCGATGTATAAAATTAAAATACAAATTCCAATGGCTTTTGCTACTATAACCTTCCCAACCACGATTTTTTTATTTCTTCCAGGCATTTCACCTCAAAAAAAAAAAAGAAATTGTACCGATATTAGGTATAAAATAAATCGTAAATGGACAAATAGTGGCTTCCATCGTTTCTATGGTTACTTCTTAAACGGCGAGGTCCTCTCTATACACCGGAGCCCCTTTCCTCATTTAATCAATGTTATTGGTAACTTGTACAGTTCACGCTCTTTGGCTCTACCGATGAATTATCGAGTAATAGGTCTTTTTTCAATGGGATCTATCCATACAGTGACGGCATTTAATTATGAAGGTTAAATAGGTAGCTGACCCTGTTAGTCCGTTCTTGCAAGAGTAGGAGCATAATCTTTCTGCTTCTTAAATATCATTCCCCCGCTTAATGGATAACCATTTGCTACCAATGGGAATTGCTTTTCATCTCAAATCGAGGTGATTGGATTTGCACCAATGGAAACCATAAATTCCATACAAATAGAGGTATACGAGAGATCTTTATTTTTCGATAGTGAATGGAGTTCTTCCATTCTATTCATTGGTACGAGTCATTGATACTGTAAAAATCGTCTCATTTGTTCTAGCTCATGATCTGAACGAGTCGCACATACACCCTAGTACATGTTCCTCGACGCTGAGGACATCCTCGAAGAGCGGGGGATTTCGTGACATTTCTGATTGGCTGTCTTGTGTTTCTAATAAGTTGTTTAATAGTTGGCATGCTGAATCATATACAGAATGGGCTGGTTTAGATCGATCCTAACCGGATGATTATGAATTACTTCCATTTCATATTTTACCCAGGTAAGAAGATAAAAGATCAAATAAGGGTTCATTCAAATTATGATTCGAAATGGAATCAAAGATTTATGCGAAATCCCCGGTATTTTCGATCGCTACAAGATCAACAATGCCATAATCTTGGGCTTCTGTTGCTGACATAAAAACATCCCTTTCCATGTCTTCGGATACAACCCATAAAGGATTGCCCGTTCTTTGTACATAAACCCTTGTGAGGGTTTCGCGGAGTTTCAGTAGTTCTTCCGCTTCCAGGATAAATTCTCCTGTGGGTGCCTCATAAAAAGAACTAGCAGGTTGATGGATCATAACCCTGATGATATAACATAATGAACGATTCCTCTATCTCGCATGATTGGGCGAAGGGAAGGGATAAAGAATAACAAGCAGGGAGAAAAAGATAGAATTGAACAACCGTACAGGCATCTTTTGTGCATACGGCTCTGTAATGGAATTTTTTTTCTCTTTTTTCATCGAAGAAAGAGACAAGTCGAATCTATCAGACCCAGATCGTTGAATGATCCATTTACCATCCTTCCTTTCGGAGTAATCAAAAAATACTATGATGGTTCCGTTGCTTTATATATTTATCTCGTCTGTGATTCAGCAATCCCAAAGTTTCTTTCTGATCCGATCAAATAAAAATAAGTAAAAAATGATCTTTTTTTTTTTTATTTTCACACTCTTTCATAACATAAATATTGGAAAGAGACTTCTGATGTGGAAGCAAAAAGGTTTGTGACGCTGAAATGGACCCCGATACATAAGATCAAGTCGGAAATAACCTTTCTTTCATACTACTATCTCGATACATAATCTCATATTATGAAAAAATAATAATAGTTTGCTCATATCGAACTTGAAATGCCATGCTATTATTACTTAATATTATTATTATTTTATTCATATTCCATATGACGAAGGCATAGTCTTTTTTTCTCTCAAATAAAAAAACTCATTGGCGCCAAGCGTGAGGGAATGCTAGACGTTTGGTAATTTCTCCTCCAACCAGGATGAAAGATCCCATTGAAGCGGCTAATCCCATGCATATTGTATGCACATCTGGTGGCACAAATTGCATAGTATCATAAATAGCTATTCCTGGGATTACCCATCCGCCGGGAGAATTTATAAACAAATACAGATCCCTGGTATCATCCTCTATACTGAGATATACCATGAGACCAACAAGTTGATTCGAGATCTCGCTATCAACTTCTTGGCCTAAAAAAAGTAATCTTTCTCGATGAAGTCGGTTGATTAGGACAAAATTCTATTCCTTAGGAACCGTACACGCACCTTTGGGTGCATACGGTTCAAAAAATCAAAATTGAGAAAATAAAAAAAAAAGAAATTGTCGATTCCAGCCCTATTTCTTTTTTCGTAGCGGGCTTTTTCTTCCATTTTTTAAGAAACATGAGTTTTGACTTGCTTCCCTATAAAATCAAAAAAGAATTCACTGAACTTATCGAGCTAACCCCTCATTGATGTATTGTTTCATCGAGATCTAAATCACGATGTAATTTTCTTGTTCCCGAATGGGCCTCTTCCACTCTTTTAGGTTTATGCTCTACTCCGGGTAAAGATCTGCCCGAATTCGATTTGCACATATAGGACAAATGATCCCAGTACCACTTCTTTTTGCTATGACTTCTTTTTTTTTTTCAATTTGTTTCATTTTCATGCCTTCCACAAAATATTCGATGTATTCATCATATTATTCCATTAATTGGCAATTTGAGATCACTCATATGGTATAAAGGAATCATTTCTGATAGGGTGGTAATCATACATGGATTACCTTGGTATTTTCTGAACGGAGCCTGTATACTTCATTTTATTGGTCCAAGCCAACCATAAATTCTTTTAATTGAGAATATTGATCCTCCAACCAAATAAATTGATCTAATTGCACTTCACGCTTCGAATTATTGACGGTTCAATCAATCTTTCTTGGGCGAAACAGAGGATATCTCGATCGGGGGAGAGAACGGGGAAATCCCATATGACCCAATATGTCTGACAAGTCACACTATACGTCAACCCAAACTGCATCTTCCTCTCCAGGACTCCGAAAAGGTACTTTTGGAACACCAATGGGCATTAAATGAAAGAAAAATTAAGTATTCTATTTCACTTTGATGTGGAAACGTAACAAACAATGGTTTATTGTCTTCATAATATTGTCGTTTATCGTATTTTATCGATAGATTGGAAGATTCATAGAGGAAGACGGAATAAAGGAAAATTCTTACGAACGGATCGTTCGAATGAGAAACAAGTATCTATACATTCGCTCACAAAAAATAGGATTAATCCCCCCATTGCGTATTGGTACTTATTGGGTATAGAATAGATCTGCTTCTCTTTGTTCCCACGAACAGAATTGTTCAATTATTACTAACGGAACAGAATAAATATTAACCCTTGTTTCGAGATAATCCAATGAAAGGGTGAGGTCCATAGCATAGTTATTTCCAATGTGATAAAGTTACATAGTATCTATTTTTTCTTTGAGAAAGGGGTATTTCCATGGGTTTGCCTTGGTATCGTGTTCATACCGTCGTATTGAATGATCCCGGTCGGCTGCTTTCTGTCCATATAATGCATACAGCTCTAGTTTCCGGTTGGGCCGGTTCGATGGCTCTATACGAATTAGCAGTTTTTGATCCTTCTGACCCCGTTCTTGATCCAATGTGGAGACAGGGTATGTTCGTTATACCCTTCATGACTCGTTTAGGAATAAACAATTCATGGGGCGGTTGGAGTATTACAGGAGGAACTATAACGAATCCGGGTATTTGGAGTTACGAAGGTGTGGCCGGGGCACATATTGTGTTTTCTGGCTTGTGCTTCTTAGCAGCTATCTGGCATTGGGTGTATTGGGACCTAGAAATATTCTGTGATGAACGTACGGGAAAACCCTCTTTGGATTTGCCCAAGATTTTTGGAATTCATTTATTTCTCTCAGGGGTGGCTTGCTTTGGGTTTGGCGCATTTCATGTAACAGGCTTGTATGGTCCTGGAATATGGGTATCCGATCCTTATGGCCTAACCGGAAAAGTACAATCTGTAAATCCAGCGTGGGGTGCGGAAGGTTTTGATCCCTTTGTTCCGGGAGGAATAGCCTCTCATCATATTGCAGCAGGTACATTGGGTATATTAGCAGGTCTATTCCATCTTAGTGTCCGCCCACCCCAACGTCTATACAAAGGATTACGTATGGGCAATATTGAAACTGTCCTTTCCAGTAGTATCGCTGCTGTCTTTTTTGCAGCTTTCGTTGTTGCTGGAACTATGTGGTATGGTTCAGCAACTACCCCGATCGAATTATTTGGTCCCACTCGTTATCAGTGGGATCAGGGATACTTCCAGCAAGAAATATATCGAAGAGTTGGCGCCAGTCTAGCCGAAAATCTGAGTTTATCGGAAGCTTGGTCTAAAATTCCCGAAAAATTAGCTTTTTATGATTACATCGGTAATAATCCGGCGAAAGGTGGATTATTCCGGGCAGGCTCAATGGACAACGGGGATGGGATAGCTGTTGGATGGTTAGGACACCCTATCTTTAGAGATAAAGAAGGGCATGAACTTTTTGTACGCCGTATGCCTACTTTTTTTGAAACATTTCCAGTAGTTTTGGTGGACGGAGACGGAATTGTGAGAGCCGATGTTCCTTTTAGAAGGGCAGAATCGAAGTATAGTGTCGAACAAGTGGGTGTAACTGTTGAGTTCTATGGTGGCGAACTCAATGGAGTCAGCTATAGCGATCCTGCTACTGTGAAAAAATATGCTAGACGTGCCCAATTGGGTGAAATTTTTGAATTAGATCGTGCTACTTTGAAATCCGATGGTGTTTTTCGGAGCAGTCCAAGGGGTTGGTTCACTTTTGGACATGCTACGTTTGCTTTGCTCTTCTTTTTCGGACACATTTGGCATGGCGCTCGAACCTTGTTCAGAGATGTTTTTGCTGGGATTGACCCAGATTTGGATGCTCAAGTGGAATTTGGAGCATTCCAAAAACTTGGAGATCCAACTACAAGGAGACAGGTAGTCTGATACAACATTGCTCCGGTATCTTTCGCCTCTATATTTGATTTTTTTGATTTGACATAAGGTACCGTAGAAATATTGATTTGAATCATCGCCTTTCTTTGCTCTTGTCCTTTCTTTATCTGGGAAATAATCCTAAATGAACAGGTGTGGAAGCTATAATTGTAAACAACGATCGAATCTATGGAAGCATTGGTTTATACATTCCTCTTAGTCTCGACTTTAGGGATAATCTTTTTCGCTATATTTTTTCGAGAACCGCCTAAGGTCCCGACTAAAAAGATGAAATGATTTTTCATTATCTTAATTGAAGTAATGAGTCCCCCATATGGGGGACTCATTACTTCAATTAGTCTCCGTGTTCCTCGAATGGATCTCTTAGTTGTTGAGAGGGTTGCCCAAAAGCGGTATATAAGGCGTACCCTGTAAAGCTTACAAGTGAACCAGATATGGAGATGGCGACTAAGGTTGCTGTTTCCATTATTAGAGAATTTCAAGACCACGATGGATCTATGCTACGATAAGATCGTTTATTTACAACGGAATAGTATACAAAGTCAACAGATCTCAACCAATGCAATAGTATTTATGGCTACACAAACCGTTGAGGGTAGTGCTAGATCTGGGCCAAGACGAACTATTACAGGGGATTTATTGAAACCATTGAATTCAGAATATGGTAAAGTGGCTCCTGGGTGGGGAACCACCCCATTTATGGGTGTCGCAATGGCTCTATTTGCGATATTCCTATCTATTATTTTAGAGATTTATAATTCTTCCGTTTTACTGGATGGAATTTCAATGAATTAGGTCCATAAGAACCAGAAGCCCTAGCTTTTCAATCAAAAATGAATCACTTAGGACTCAGATTTATAGTCCATTCTGGTAGTTTGACCGTGGAATTCCGTTGTTTCGGTATTTCCGGAATATGAGTGTGCGACTTGTTATAATTGATCCTATTGATAGTACAGAGAATGGGTCTGTCATCTCGACAGAGATGGTTCTGCCTCGTCGGATATTCATCCTAGTATCTGGAGCACGGAATATATGGAATAGATCAAGAAATATTTGAACTATGATTCATACCTACTATTCAGACCTCGTGACTGGACTTCAAAAAATTTTCAAACAAAGAGGTATTTGATAAATTGAACGATTTTTCTTCCTTTAGAATCATGCTTATTTTGACCGAAGGACAAATCTTTCTCTGGATTTTTAGTCATTACATCTATGAATAAGTGATGATCAAATAGTTCTTACTCATAGAACCCTTGGTCTTAGTTTTTGGGTTTTATTGAATCATCGTGGTTCTAGTATGAATCTGAGGTTTCAATCGATTCATAGGGTCTCAACAAGAGAATTCCTATCAAAAAAAAATAGTAAACAATAGTCAATCTGCATTACGCACAAACAAAAACAACAAATCAAATAACAAATAAATAGGGGAATAGAAGATTCAAGAGGCCTGTAACGATCAACATAAAGACAGATGAGCTAACTTGATATTTTGGCATTCTCATCACAACAAAGAAGAGAGTTCGGATTTTGGTTCCTTCGTATCTTCAGAGACGATTGAATCAAGTGGATAAATAAGAAATTTCAAATTTTCTATTACATATCCATTGTAATCAGTATTTGGGTGTTTCTGCTTGAGCCGTACGAGATGAAATTCTCATATACGGTTCTCAGAGGGGGAGTCCCCTTGGTTTACCTATCTCAATAAAGTATATGATTGGTTCGAGGAGCGTCTCGAGATTCAGGCGATTGCAGATGATATAACTAGTAAATATGTTCCTCCTCATGTCAATATATTTTATTGTCTAGGAGGGATCACACTTACTTGTTTTTTAGTACAAGTAGCTACGGGTTTTGCTATGACTTTTTACTATCGTCCGACCGTTACGGAGGCTTTTGCCTCTGTTCAATACATAATGACTGAAGTCAACTTTGGTTGGTTAATCCGATCAGTTCATCGATGGTCAGCAAGTATGATGGTCCTAATGATGATCCTACACGTATTTCGTGTGTATCTCACGGGCGGATTTAAAAAACCTCGCGAATTGACTTGGGTTACGGGTGTGGTTCTGGCTGTATTGACTGCATCGTTTGGTGTAACTGGTTATTCCTTACCCCGGGACCAAATCGGTTATTGGGCAGTAAAAATCGTGACAGGCGTACCTGAAGCTATTCCCGTAATAGGATCACCTTTAGTAGAGTTATTGCGTGGAAGTGCTAGTGTGGGTCAATCTACTTTGACCCGTTTTTATAGTTTACACACTTTTGTATTACCTCTTCTTACTGCCGTATTTATGTTAATGCATTTTCCAATGATACGTAAGCAAGGTATTTCAGGTCCTTTATAGAGAAGACAGATCATAGATATTT